TTCCTCCGCATGACGATGGTCCTGGCTGACCTCTCGAGCATCCATCTGTATTCACTTTCATCCATCCAGGAGGTGGAGGTTGCCATTGAATAGAGTGGATCACCGGAGCTTTGCGTGGTTTCCCTTTAAGCCCCAACGCTCGAAGCACACTTTCGCAGACAAAACTTGGGTCAACTTCTCTTACAAAGCCTTTTGCTCAGAAAGCAGACTTTGTTTTCGAGCCTATAATTCCAATTTCCTGAGATTTGGCATTCTTCTCCCGGATCCTCGCGAGATGATAGGGATTCCGTTTATGGACTGAGGTGAAGTTCCTTATCTAAAAGCGTAGCCATTTTTGCTTCCATACCTATCTTCTCCGGTAGAGTTCACTTTATATCAACCTATGACTAGTAGACCTATACAAATACTAGAGTTTCGCATTTACAGATCTCTTTCGTTATCCTATTATTATACGGGGAATACCTGGAATGCCAAAAGCATGGAGACGAAGAAGATCAGTCTGTGAATTATCCATAACACCAATACCGAAAACGCTGACCTCCTGCCGTCCAGATGATGGATAGAATGTGGTAACGGGAAATATGCCTGTCATCAAAGATACATCTATTGCGAAAATGCCATATGGCCCAAACACACGTCATGAAAGCCGTAGGCCAAAGGACGGAAACTTGTGAGCTGAAAGAAAGGTCCATCGCCTGAATGACTAAATGATGAAATCCCGCTGAGAAATCCAATGAAATAAGAAAGGCATTTGTGATATGATGCCAGATATCCCTGATAAACTGACAATCCAGTAACAGATGATCCAAAGACTCGGAATATGGCAGAATGCACAAACCGAGGGACCAATGAATCCACGGCGCCTGAGCAAAGTAGGGAGACGATCATGAATCTTCTTCAAGAGCTGAAAGTTCCAATCTCACCCACTCCAGTCATCTATTGTGACAATGTAAGTGCCACTTATGTTTGCGCCAACCCCGTGTTCCATTCTCGTATGAAGCGCATTGCCATTTACTTCCATTTCGTTCGAGATAAAGTTGCTACTGGTAAATTGCGTATTTCTCATGTTCATACTTCTGACCAACTTGCCGATTCACTTACTAAGCCCGTGCCTCGCCGGCACTTTCAAACTCATCGGAACAAGTCCTCAATGGCCAGCCAATCTTGCGGGGGCATGATTCAATTCTAAGCTAAACCCATTCAACTGCAGTAAAAAGGTCTGAGCCCTGCGTTGATAGAAAGAGCGCTCTTTTCATCCAACTAGTTTTATCGTAATAGAAGAAAAAGAATAAGAGGAAGAGATTACAAAAAGTAGTTCCTGACTCCAATCAGTCAACTACGGGCGGTAAAAGAGCTGGTAGTGAATCTTCGGCGCAAGCTGTAGGAGTAGGACTAGTTTAGGTTTAGGCGAGGGAAGAAGCAACGGCTAACGAGATAGGGGCGACAAAGCGAGGGGATTGAGCCTTTCTCCTAGCGCAAGAGTTTTCGTCGCTGGATTAAGACGACTTAGCTACTTGTCTGAAAGCGGAAAAGGAAGGTGACTAACTTCATTCGGTAAAGCTAGATAGCAACCGAAAGAGGCACATCAAAAAAAAGATCTTTTGCCCGGAAGACAAGATCGCAAGGGAAAGTTCCATGAATCAGCAAATCCTTGTTTTTAGTTATTAGGTTAAGCGTGAGCAGCGTGGGCATGAAGCTAGCAGCAGCGAGCGATTTGCGGTCGTGATAAATAGGTATGAAGTATATGATTATATCAGCAGATGTGTGTGTAACTTGATCTTCTCCGCAAGAGACTCCAACGGGAACTTAAGAGTCTTACAAAAGTCCTACCACGAGAAGGGTTTACCAACTCCAATCGGTTCTAGATAGTGGTAATAACTATTTTGATGCAAAATGCAGATTTACCCAATTATGGAATAGCCAAAAGACAACACCAAGTGCCGTTCGGGAACAAGTGAAAACATAGGCCCAGGCGGTAGAGCCAAGGTAACTAAAAAAAACAATTCTCAATTTTTTGATCGCCCAAATTTAGTATTCCACCTCTAAGGGTCAGAATCTTGCTCGGCTGTCCTTTCAATCCACTATGCCAGCACACCAAGGCTTGGTTGAAGAATGGTTGGTGAATATGCATGCTTCCCCCCTATTCCCGCTCATTATATATAACCGACTAGCTGATATTCCAGTAAAGGAGTCAAGCCCGCGCAGAAAAACCTTTGAATTAGTGGGTAACTTCCTCTCATCCACAACCATAGTTTGAAGGGAAAGTTTATCCCCCCTAAATAAATAAAGAAATAGGTTGGGGCAGCCCTATGCCCTATGACGCGATGATGACTAAATAGATTATTCCCGCGAAACCAAAGCGCTTCATAGTTTTAGAAACTTTTAGGCCATTCACCCCATGCCCATCCTTTGATGCCGATGCCGGCAAGCGTTCCCCTCCCCTTTTCCATTGTTGAAACGGGCCTTCCTCTTTTGCAGGAAGGTTCACTATGTAAACTTTGGAAACTCTCCTAACAGGCAGAGAAAGCTCAAAAGAGGGATTGGCGGGAAAGACTTCAGGAAGTGCTGCCCTTCTCTTTTCTGTCCTAGTCCCTCGGGAGCATACAAAGGGTTCCCTTCCATCGGTCGAGCCCTAAGCAAGGGCAGACTAAGCGGGTAAGGACTGACTCGATTGACTGGCGTGGCCTTAAGAGCGGGAATTTCCTTCTTTCATCCCTAGCAACCATCCTACGTTGTGAACTGATTTCCTGAGCTCTTCTTTGATAGATTGAAATCCGATTTCGAACTTTTCTTTCTTATTAAACAAAAAAAACAGTCCCAGAAATGGAATCTGCCTCTCTTTCTGAATGCCTAGGTCAGTCCCAACCCGAAATCAGAGCTAGATTGCCTGCCAACTTATTTGAGTGACTAACTACCCAGCGAACCTACTACCCTTATTACCCTCCCCGCGCGCAGACGCTTTCTTGCTTCCGAACCCCCCATTCGTGAAGCCTGCTCTTTGCTTGGGCCTATCCTGTCTTTCATTCGTGTAAACTCTCTGCCCTCTTCCACTGAGACAAAGTCATTCTAACGCACGCTGAGCAGTTTCTCCACTTCGAAAGCTCAGTCTATTTGGATTTCTGGAGAGATTCCATTATGAACATTTCCTCCTTTCCCTGTAGTACGCTAGCCTGTAGAGAACTTCAGTAGGACCGTGGCATCAATGCACCTTTTCGTCGAAACTTTTTTACGTAAACTAGATGTTAAGGCAATGTCAATTGTATGATGAGATACCGTAGTTGGCTTCTGTTAGCACGAAAGATAGATATGAAATGCCTATCTATTTTAGAGTTAGAGTATCTTGAAGTGCTGGGCTCAATAGTCTCCTTCCGTGAGATGAGCTGGGCAAGGATAGGTGAATTCTTGTATAAGGAAGAAGCGGAAGAGCTACTTGAAAGAAAGGTTGGAAGAACTAGTCCCTTAGGATGCCGTAGGTCCTATAAGGTGGATTCTTCTGCTCTCTTGCCTTTCCTCGCCCTATCGGTCGAGATGTGCCACCTCAACCTCAACTCTCTTCTCTTTCTGGTATCTAGCGAAATGGCAGCTGGATTAAAAAGTTCTTTTTATTGCTAAACTGTACTTTAGTCTTTCCTTTTGAATCCCTTCTATCCTTCGCTCCTTACTATACTCTGGCTACAGAGCAGAGCCCTCTAAATGCCATCATTTTGCGTAAGACATCTCATTGGAAGAAAGTGGAATGCCTCTAATGAGCTCTTTCCGGCAGCTAGTCTCGGGTATTCTATCCTCCCATGCATCCTTCCGACAACGCATTCAATAGCATAGCCAATGGCCCACTCAGTCCCTTACTTGAATTAGGAATCTCAACTCGATCTTAGCGGATCTAACTTGAACTCCTTCTGTCTTAGCCTACCATCTTTATCTTCTATCCCCTGGAGCTCTCGTTTTGAGAGGATAAGTAGCTGACCTCTTTCTAGTAATCCCCTTAGTCTCCAATCTAAGAGAAAAGTCGCTCCTGGCTTCATGTCTTGCTGATCGATTGACTTCTTTTCTCAAGTTTTGTTTCTCTTTCAGTTGGTGATTGGGGATTGGCATAGTTCCCGTCTCCCCCATTTCTGGCCAAAGAAAAAGAAGGGGAATTCCTTCAAGGCAGCAGGAACGAATGGATAAAAAAACATGATTGTTCGCCGAACACAAGACCTGGTTATACGGGAGAAAAACGAGTATCAATAAGGAAAGGGCTTTCCCTATTAAGGAGGCGGATCCATTTCGGATGCTTTAGATATAGCAACCTGGGGATTAGGATAAGTAAGGGAATCAGTAATCGTTCTTGCTTGTTGGTCTGTTTGCTTTCGGCTTTGCAATTCAATAAAAAAAAGAAAGAAGAGAAGAGAATCTTGTTGAGAGTGACTGCCCAATGGGAAAGATAAAGGTGACTTCCGCCTCCAAGGATAATCTAGAGTCGAGAAGCGACTAAAATCTCGTATATAGAGAGAGTCAAGCCGTTCCAATCTGCTATAGCAAGTCCTTCTTCACTGGAAGGATGGAACCCTGATTGGTATGCCAACATTTTCTCTGGGTAGGTTGACCACATTGGAGGAAACTGGTTACCGGGCTTGTTACCATGTCTCCCGAGTGATGATCTCCTCAGTACATATGGCGTAAGATGTGATTCTACATCTCTAGTTTTGTGCCGCCCGAGGAACACTCTTTTTTTTTTTTGAAAAACTTATTGAACCGTAGCCCCGGAATTCAAAGGAGCAGAACTGACTGCTGGTGGAGCAATGGCTGATGGGAAGGTTGACTGACGATAGGTGTTTGGGTGGCGTGGAAGGCCGTGCTGTACGTTTTGGAATGGAACTCCTATATTGCGTAGATAGATAGAGGTACCGTCCCACCCCAGAGAAAGGAGCGCATTAGCTGTTCTACTTGTTGTTTAACAACTTTTCCAGGGAGAATGAGGAAGCCCAATAAACTTGCATGGAGAAAAGGATGGAGTTTATCAGCTGTAACCGGCCAGCGTAGGAGAGGCTTCTACCCGTCCAATGTTGAAGTTTGGATGGTTTTCTGTCCACAAGTACTTTGCAATCACTAGCTTTGAGCTTTGTCGTAAGTTGGGGTACCCCTAATTACCTTACGGGAAGTTTTCCTTCCTTGTAACCCAGCATGTTCGTGATCTGATTCTTTGTGGTTTCCTTTACTAAAATAAAATGAAAACCTCACTCTTAGCCGGATTTGGGGTGAGACCAGAAAGATGTTGAAAGATATGGAGGACATTGTTGATAATGGCAATAGATTCTAAGTCACCATTGCTGAACACCATGAGATCATCCGCAAAGCATAGATGCGATATTTCCTCATTTTGACACCTCCAGTGATAGTCTTTGGGGCTTATCCGGTGCTCTATTTCATGTAGTCGGAATATCTGGTATCCTATTTTATTTTCCTACTAATGCCAGATCTGATTCAATAGGAAAAGAACCTTATACCCCGTCTGGTATTCAATTCACTAGCTTCGACCACTGTCACTCCCGTTCTTAAAGAGTCAAAGTGCTTTGAGGAAGAAGGGGAAGTTTGATAATTAGCTCTTTTTCTTTTTGCACCTGAATCAATAGTAGACAGATATAGACAGTGTGCAGTGAGGGTGGTTGTAAATCACTAGGTAACCAGTCTTTACTTAAGTCGGCCCAAGCAATGCCCAAAGACTCCCATGTCTTTCTTGGTTGGACCAACCCAACCGGAAATTGGAGACAAGTCTTTCTTCATTTTGAGAGCAAGAATGAGTCTCTCTTTTTTTTTGGGGGGGGAGCAGAGCGATTGAACAAAGTAGCCTTTAATGAATAATAATGCACAGGTACTCTATTGGAATCCAACGCCCAGTGATTGACTTTTTTTTTGAGAGGCCATCTTTCTTGTCAAGTACCTCTTCCACTCTTTCTTCAACTAGGTCGGACGCGCAAAGCGCTCCACCTGAGTTAGAGCGGGTATTTGATCGAATCTGTGATGAATACGCAGAGTGGGTGGTGAGAGCCGGTAAGCAATTACCCCCAGAATGGAGCATGCCGGACCTTGTTCGGACAGTGATTGGGGACGAGGCTATTCACCAGGCTTTCTCAAGGATTCATATGTTGATGTTATGTTACATGGACAAAATAGTTGGTTATGCAACGAAGTTTTTCAGTTTTTGGATTTAATTACCAGCTCGGTAATGTAATATAAACATAACATCTTAGTCTTTATAGAGCTGCGGCATTCCCCCTTCCTTTTTACTTTAATTGAAGTTTGATTGTGTTAATTGTTCTTTATTGGCTCTATATTCATTTCATACTATCTTTATTTCATATAGTCAATTTGGACTGACTTGTGGGGGGTCTCAGCCTCTGGACTTTGAGTGGATTTGCTGTTTCGACAACGGCGCTGACAGTTCCAATCTGCCGGCGTTGGAATCGTCGTCAAGTTCCGAGTCTCTGGCTACTTTTCGAAATGTTATCGCAGCAGAAAATGAAGCGGAAATATATGAGCGGTTCTCGAGAACCAGCATTACTACAATATCCCCCCTCATAATAACCCGGGAGATTACGCGAGGCTGGTTCGAGTTCGATCAAGCCCTAAACGTAGATCACTACAGGGAAATCTTTGGTCGAGAGTATCTCGAACTATGCGTATTAGAGAAAAAGGCCGGTCTGCAGGATAAACTCTTCAATCTGATGCTTGATGAGCAGAATCTTGCTCGAATTATGGAGCTATCTCCCTATTCAAATAGTTGGCAGGAAGCCTACGACTTCATTCAGGAGAAGGTTTCCCTAGCTCCCTTGAACATGCCTATCCGCGCCATCTCATGGATGGAAGTCTGACGTTCTTTATAGAACAAGTAAACCTAAGCGGCCGCAATTCAGAAATCTATCGTGAATTCTACTCGCATTTCACCGATGACGAATTCCGTCGACAACTGGGGTTGCCCTTACCATAATTGGTTAGAAGGTAAAAAATGAAGCCGGGCTTCAAATCATAACTAGGTTGTAGTCTCCTTCGGTCATGGCCTTTTTCAGTAAAGATTTTGATTTATAGTTCTTGCATTAACCGGTCTTGAATTAGGTGTAGGTAACTAAATTTGATTGTCTTATTGTCGGGGTCTTACTGCTTTTGGATTCCTCATACTCAATGAATGAAGATTCAAACAAAAAGGAAAAGGGTAAAACCATATCTTACTGAAGAATCTGACTGAATGAGGATCAGAGAGCTCTTTATGTGGTCTCACTTTACCACCATATGAAATGCGCGAAACTTCGATTGGTGGAAGCCAGTCCATGAAGATTCTCCCTTTTCTTACGTGCAATTCCCCTCTTTCGGTAAGCATCCAGTATCTCAGCAAATGAACATTTCTCTAAGCTTATCCTGTAGCTTATACGTCGTTTGAAAGCTGCTTCAAGGATCCAACGAATAGCTAAGGTTCGTTGACGATCCCTGGCTACAATCCCAGGGACATCATAAATAGTACCTGCTACTCCTACTTTTTCCACTTCGCATATGGGCTTTATATTCTCTACGGCGTCAACCATAAGTTTGATTACATCGCGTTCAGTTTGAGCTGGGAAGTAAACTAGGTTTTGCTATTCCTTCTCGAGCTTCTATTTCATCCCTTAAAGGAGATTCGGGAAAAGATAGAATAGGAAGACGTGTTTCCAGAACAAACAAGATACGGGTTGAGAGGGGGAAGTTAGCAAAGTTAGACAAGATTGGAATGGGCATAGGAACATGTATTGATGTACCAGATCGGCTAATGCTCCCAGGTTGATGCAAAGTATTCCACCAGTTGACTGAAGACTTGATTATTGGTATATCGATCGGTCCAGCACGGATTGAAATAGGAGCCGGTTCGACAGGAAGCTTTTGAAAACGCAGTGCACCCAGGTAAATCAGAAACGAGATGAATACAGAGGTTAAACGAGCATCCCACACCCAAAAGGTGCCCCACATAGGTCTTCCCCGAAACCCCCCAGTAACTAAGGTAAACAACGTAAAAAAAGCACCCATTTCTGTACCGGTTCCGGAAGAGCGAAGAAAAAGGGGATGTTTTGTTAATAGGAATAAGAAAGTGTTTATAGCCGTAGCGATATAAACAAGAATACTCATCCGAGCCGCAGGAACATGTACATACAGAATACGAGAATTTCCACCTTGTTGAAGATCTAATGGTGCTACCCGAAGACTTAAATGAATAGCCATCGCTGTTAAGAACAACCGAGATCCAATGAAAATTAGCGCATAGCTTCTGGTCTTTGACATCAAAAAAGAAGGTTGTAATAACGAAAGGGACATCTGAGAATTTTGTCCGAGCTAGTGGAACAAGAAAGACATGGATCTATATTCAATACGCAATCAAAGGATTTCTCCCAACGCAGAATTCCCCCTGCTTTGTTTTCGCTCCGCTCGTGCGTGGCACTCCTTGCTCGCGGAGCGGCATACCGCAAAAAACAAAAAGAAAGAAGAGAGAGCCCGGCCTTGCTGCCAGAAAAGGGACATGCTTACTTTATATTTACTGAAATATCATGCATACACCTGTGGGGCTGGGGTACAACTGAGTCTTTGTACTTGCCTCTTGAATGAGCTTGTTCAACAATGTGCGCTCCTTCTTCCTATTAAGTATAAGGAAGGGCGAGTACCCCTTGAAGGACCTTTTGTAAAGGACATCTCCCAAGATCACAAATCGTCGGGCAAGTTCTCCTCCGGGCTCTCCTCTGACCACGAGTGGCGTACTCTGATATGAGCCCGTCCTTGAGGTAATTGTAGAAATCATAATACCAAGGTTCCCATCGTCCTCGTAATCTTCCTCGTCTTGACTGGTGATAGTTCATCATGTTCCAACTCTCGATAGTCTTCATCCAAGAAGATGAATGAGTCCCGTTCGACGGAAGGGCTCTCTGTGGCTGGGATGTCCAATCTCTCGATGACAAGCGACTCTGTGCTTCGGTGTACTAGCATGTGTACTAGAGCGGCTGAGTATTTATTCCATCCGTAAGGGCTGGCGAGTCAGCCAAGCGATTGTAGATTCTCGGAACATGGGTGAAGGTGATCTCCCTAAAGCGCTTGATCAGGTCAATGGCAAGTTCTTGGTACGATATGAGTTGGGGCTCTGAGGTCTTCCATTCTCCCCCCTTACTCACCTCTTAATCTATAAAAAAAGCCGCCTTTCCCTTTTTTTTGCGGATTTCCTTACTATCCTCGTACAAGTTAGTCTCTCTCTCATTTTCATCTGGTTTGGCATTCCTGTCGTTGTCTGCTGTCCCGACGACGAGGAAGCCGGACCGTCCTCGCAACGGGATTCAAGTACCAGTGGCTCGGGTAGTTGGAGGCAGTATCTCAATCTTTCAAGTGATTCTGCCCTAGAGGAATCCACAGCCCGGGTCACAGGCGAAACTACTCATCCACCTACCGAGGTCATAAACCAGGCTGGGCCGTCTAACCAAAGTCCAGAGCTTGATCAACCCGTACCGCAGCCTGTAGCCGCACCGGAGCCCGCTACTTTTGGGGAAGTTCGACAACAAATCGAGGGATTTCTTAATTCATTTCGAAAAATACGATCCCCCACTAGTTTTATTGATTCAGCTTGTAGGGAGCTAGAACTGGAGAATGCCTCTCCCCAAAAGAGGGCTCAAATCCAAATTGAAATACAAAACATATTACAAAGCCGGAGAAGGCCCAATTCGGCCCAAGACGCAAAATCTCTATTAACGATGAAAATCGATAGATGGGAAAGAGACATATAAGTATGTCTTATATTTGCAGCAAGGACCACCCCAAAAATACAGAGTGCCCGCGGGGCGGCACCAAACTCAATATCACATATTGGGCCATATGTACTGAGATAGCTCGGGAGACATGGTAACAAGCCCCGCAACCACTTCCTTCCAATAGGTCAACGGTTTGCTTTTGTTTGAGTGGGACCAACCATCACTACCATAGGGTTCTAGTGGTAAATCCTGCCACTTCTGACTCCTATTTCCCCTCACGTGTCAACAAGCAAGTTGGGTGCTCCCCCTTAACGCGGTAGGACTCGGTTGCAGGTCTTGACGTTGGCTGATTAAAAAAGGCATCCTCGTCGCAGCAAAGCCCTTCCCCATAGGCTAGAGTCACTTCGCTAGAAGAGAGAAGTAAGGAAAGAATCCGGTCTGTCTGTAGTAACCAATTCAATTCCTGGCTTTCCGGCCTGTCTTTGTCTATAAAGTACTTTACAGTCAGAGTTAAGGGGTTAAGGGTGAAGCATCTCCGCTGGTGATCCAAGCGATTCAAGCGAGTAAGCTCCACCTTTGTCTCCATCGAGTCCATTCGATCCTGCCAATAACCAATTCCAATTAACATTGATTGCCTTTACTCCAAGCCCAGCTCTTTCTCCCTCTCAATGCGGCCCAATGAAAGCTATCGGAGTCCTATGAGGTAAGGAAGCCCTCTTTTCCGAGTCTGGAAAGCAGCTAATTGAAAAGGATGAGCTAGTTAATTAGCCAAGAAAGACTAAGAAGAAGAATGACGGATTGGGAATTCTCGGACTAAACCCCGTAATCTTCCTTCCTCTGGTCGAGCTAATCGACGGTAGCGAGCAGAAGAAGAAGCGAATCAACCAGAATGGAGACAGGGAGGAGAAAGAAAGAGATATTTTCGAGCCTGCAAGCAACAACGGCTAAAAAGCCGTTGCGCGCTAGCTTGTAATTTAGGGGCTAGGGCCTTTCGCGCTCTCGCGTGGTAGACTCAATAGTAGGATAGCTTTGGGGTGGATTCTTTGGCTTTAGTTCTTTTGTCAACTGCTCACTAGGAGCCTTTGAGGATAAATTCTTTAATAAAACAGGTTGATCTGTTCCCTCTCCCCATGGAACAATACTGGACAGAGGCATGAAAGAAGAGTTTCCACTGGTGGGTCTTGAAACAGGAGATTCCAGCAGGTCAAAGCTCAGTGTCCACCGTACTAAGGTAGGTGAAGAGGTTCAGTTTACCGATCGGCTGGGAAATGAAGCTTCTAAATAGACCATGCTCTTCCACCCGTTAATTATCTTAGGTAATGATAAAATACCTCTTCTTGATTGATCGAGGGGAAGCTGCAGAAAGGGATGCTTTAGCTGTTGAGGCGAAGAAGGGAATTGAGGTAAGGCTGGCATAAGAGGAATAAGAGAATGGAGTGACCGAGCTAATGGCCTAGAAGTAAGTGGAGTTAAGACAGCTCGTAGCAGTATCGGAATACGAGAGAATCCCTTCTTTCTTTACTTACCTATAGGCGAGTGATCACGAACGAAGGATGAATAGAGGCGTAGTCTATAGCCGGCATAAGCTGTAACAGGAGTTCGAGTTTGAGTTACTCCAAGAACTACAGGGAATGCCATAGTAGAGCTAAAGCCAATAGCCGTAGCAGTGAAAGCTGTCTATCAGAAGGTAGGAAAGGTCCTCTTGCTCTAGCAGTCAACGAATCGGAAAGGGATGATCTTGTTACTGGTTCAATACCAGAAAGGGAATCTACATATGAAATAGTTCCAATATCGGCACAAAGATAAGCAGGAAATGGTGTAGCATCAGAGTAAATAGTTTCTGTAGCTGGTAACTCATTCACCTCTCCAGCTTCTCCGAGCTATCTATCTCTAATTCATTTACTTGACTTACGAAGTCAGTCTCCTCTATAAGACTTTCATTCCCTAGACCTCGTAGGCTGATGATTGCCTTGATTGGCCAACAGTATCAGTTCAATCTGGCATTTCATCCTTGGTAAACTGTACTTTACGCAACGAGGAATATGGTATAGTAATTACGTAATAACGAGTACTGACTCCGTTCTGATAGTAAAGAATCGAAATAGAAGAATCACAGAAAGAATACTTGGAGCGTTCTGGTTTCATACTACTTTGGTAAGAATGTAGTGGTTGTTGAATGTACTGATAGAAGAATGTATCATAATGTACTGTATGTTGAATGAAGACTACGTTAAGGAGTACTGCTTTCTTTTTGGTTGAAGAGGAGCAGAGTGGTAACTATCGAGTTCCATAATCGAGTGGAATGTACTGGTACGAGAATGGTTTCCGAATTGTTGAAACGACCGTCACTACTGACTTCTTCAGTACTGTTTTCAGAATGTTCTTTAATCAACGTTTTACAGAGTCTGTAGATCTGACCATGACCAGTTCTTTCTCTCTCATCTCATTGTTGATTCTGAGTCCAAAGCTAATGCTTTCTGTTCCACCCGAACTTCTTCACTTGCTTTCTTTCACATTTCTTGTTCAAGTCTATACTGTACTGTAATAATGTAATAAGAAGTACAGGTTTCATACTGTGGAGTAGTGGTTTAATCTACTGTAAACTCTTAGCTCCAATGATAGTAGTGGAGATTATTCTATATAGATTCGTGACTCTATTCTTATTAGAGAATGACTCTATTACTATATACTATATTGACGTCATTAACTCTTTATTATATAAGATAAGTACTAATCCTAACTTCGTACTAACTGCTCCTTTACTAACTCAGTACAATATGATGCTATGGCTAAATTACTATATACTAGAAAACTCGTTATATCAGTACTAACGGATGCTCACTATATACTAACTCTAGAAGGACTAAGAAGTACTCGATTCGTTACTATCAGAACTACGTCCTTTCTTCAACCTCTTTCATCCCAGCTCATATCATAGAACTACGAATGAGAGAGGTAAGGACCTATGCACTGATACGGAAACCTCTGACAAGTCTCATGGTCAGATCTACAGACTCTTCCAAACCTTTCAACATTTACATTCAAATAACAGTACAATCGTAATACTCCAGTGAAGTAGTTAACATTCATATTCCACTTCACCAGTATGATTCTACAGTATGATCTGTTGGTTGTACAGTATCTTCTGTTAGCCTTAGTACATAGTCAGTATAGACTAACGCTAACGTTACTAACTAGTTATTACGTCACTACTCGTTGAGGCTAGACCTTGAAGTTGGAAGTTTCAGTTAAAGTCCCAGGTTCAATAATAAGCAAGAGGATAGTAAGCAGAAAGCAAACAAGCTAGCAAGTAGTTAGAAGTATTCCCCAGCAAATGACAGACTTGATACATAAACAAAGGTCATGCCACCTTATACGTCGTGAAACTAACCTTAATTCATTCTATAGGGCCAGTCGAGTATCTTCTCCCATATCCGCCAGTCAAGCAGGAAATCAAGTAAGCCCTTTTTAGCAAAGCTTCTTCTATAAGAAAGTTCTCTGGGCAAGGTATCCTACTTTCTAGGCTCCCTCGCTACTTGCTCAAAAACGGAGTGTGGTTGCTCGTTATAGTGCTGAACAGAGTAAAGGGCGGACGAGAAGGCCCCGGGCCCGGATGGAACGCTCGATTTTTCAAAGATTGCTGGAACATAGTAGAAAAGGATGTGACTAGGTCCAAAACTTCTTTCGGAAGTGAACTCCCTTTGGAGACCCAGCCACCTATCTTTTCTTTCGATTACATCAACCAGTAGCTGAGGGACAGATTGATTGCCCTACGGATTCAGGGACGAGGGAGGGCAGCACTCACGTAGTAGAGCCTGATAGAATGAGAGACAGCGGGAAGTAAAGGAGAGGATGTGAAACCGAAAGACTTGAACTTCTACTGGAGAGCCTACCACACCGGAGTGGAAAGAGAGGGAAAGAGTCTTTCTTCTTTGTCGCCTTCGATCTCTGAAATTGCGAGATCTGCATTTGATAGAGTCCGTGCGAAGGCTACTAGTTCAACTGCTTCACCAACGAGTTCAGCAGCTCAAGTCAAGGCCGATACCGCTTGCCGGGAAGGACACTCTCGAATCCGAATCAAAGAGAAGGGATAGCCACTCAGCAGCCACTTGATAGAAAGGTGATGGAACCTTTTTTCAATTCATTAGATTAGCGATCACAGGTCCGCCGCCGTCTAGGGATCAGAGTGAGAGGCATAGCCGGGGGAAGGAGAGTCATAAGAAGATAAATAGTTCCTAACCTCGGAGGCCAGGAAAGCTAGTCAGAATCAGGGATGAACCACTAGCGTGGACTCTTTCTACGAGCAGAGGAAAGAACTCTACCGATTATAAAATCCCTGGGCTTTGCCAAAGACATAGGAGGCATACTGATCTTAGTCTACGTCCGGCTCTCGAACCTGATCTCGTAGATTACCTCAACCAAGTAATAGCATTGACTCACCTTCTCGTTCTCTATGCGATTGGAATCTCAGTCTGAGTCCCAGCCCAGCCTTTAGCGGAAAGAGAAGCGATGGGACTGAGAGAGCTAAGTGCCTTTGCGAGTAGCTACATCTGAACTGACCTGCTGTGCCCAATTTAACTGAGAAAAAAGGATGAATCCACTCCGGGTTGAGGGGTTACATAAGATCTTGAGTTGGACCAGCCTTTACTTCGTTATCTATGTACGCAATTGTCCGAGATTGATGTGGAGAGGGCAGGCGACTTGGGGGAATGAATCTCTAACTCTGAGGGAAGGAGAACCCAATTCACCTTGTCTGAGGGGTTTCATAGGGAGGGAACCCCACATTGAATACCTTTCTCAGTTATCAGTGTGCGAAAGATGTTGTATGCTTTCGTTCTGGCTGAAAGCAACAAGAAAGGAAGAAGATGAAATGATAGGGGGGGACAGTGTTGAATCCATCCAACGGAGGCTTTTGGGGGGATTCCCCTCTCCTTCAGCCCATAACATACAAATGGCCCGGATTCAAGCCGAAGACCTATTCGAGGTCAAGGTCGATATCTGTCGGGTCATGGCGGGCCTTCACCCAAGCGGGGATTGGATGGGACGGGGGGCTAGAGCTCTGGATAATCCTCGTACCGCCACTGGGGAGGAGTCCTTGAGTAGACTCCATCAAATGCGTGAAGACCTACAGACTGCGGGTTTGCAGTCCGCAACCTTCCGGCAATTGGCCGACAGAGTGCCATTCCGGGCGGATGAGGATCAACACTCCGCAGCCTAGGACATGGATATGAACCGATGGATCGTGACAAGTCGTTACTACTAGCAATGACTTCGTCTTTCATTACTCTCATAACGGAGGGCCCAGGTTAAACAGAAGGGGCTCACAGAATACTTCAGGGCTGGAGTGAAGAGCCAAAAAACTGTCAGGAACTGTATAAAAAGGACCGAGAACTACATACGGTCTGAGACTCACTTCCTTGAAAAGAGGGAGACAGAGTAATGTAGGCTGTGGCCGTTCAAGAAATGTCGCGGTTGCTCGACCGTTGCGGGTCAAAGAATCTATTAGTAATATGCCTGGCCAGAAGACCAATGAGCCTTACCAGACCAGAAGTGAAGTACAGAAGAGCGCATATTATAAAATTAATAAAAAACTTTATATGTTCATCTCCAAGCCTAGCCTACTCTACTTCGGGATCTTTATGTGGGAGAGGAATAGCCCTAGGTTTGGTCCTTATTAAGGAGCTCATTTCCTGGATGGAAGAATACAGTAATCGGGCAAGACTTCTATTCTTAAAGAGTCTTTAGTGGCAGTTCATGGAGGCTAAATAGCCGTCATTTAGGATTGAAATAAGTAAGCCTCGCATTCAACATCAAAGATCAGCTTTTAGCAGCTTTTTTGAAGCTTAGAAGACTGAGGATCCTTGGGAAGGAGCCGTAGTCGGATAAGCTTATTTATCAATGAACAAGTGACCATTAGTGATTCCCGATGAGGAGAAGCACTGATGGGAACGATATTGGACCCCAGGTCGGGCTTGGCATAGTTACGAGGTTCCCGGTATATTTAACTAACACTAACTGAAGCTAACCGGAAGCTTTCTTATCATGCGACTCTTGGATCGAAAAGAGGCTGCTGGACTGGACCAAGGCTTAAACAGCCAGGCACGGACGAGCTAGCTGGGCGAAGGGATTCCCGAGTCAAACGACTACCAAACATAGCATAGAGCTGGAAGCTGCACTAGTGGACAGAGAAGACTGGACGTGAACACGAAACTGTACAGGAATAAGAATCACCCCACTTTCCCTCTTGGAAAGAGCATAGCCCCTAAAAAGAGGAAGAGAGTGTAATGCCATAAAATTGTAGATATCCTTAAGAATTCTTATTACTCTAAAGAAGCGCGAGCGCTGGGCTTTTCGTGATATAAAAACTATCCTAAACTCTCATTTTTCTTCCGGGGATTCGGGTTAGTTGTTGACTTACAAAGAAAGGCAGATCGATTAAGATCTTCATCTTTATATGGCATTCTAACTCTAACGATTAACGATCATAATCCTTTTATCAGGGTGCTCTTCACATTCATTCATCAGCCTGCTTCAAAATCCCTTTGCGTGCACCTTTCTACTAGTCTCACTTGAAATGAAGTTCTTCCGGGTAAATTCCTTGGAAAAGACGCTTGAGCAGCCTTCTTGCCCAGGTCTTGGGCTAGGCTAGGAGATTGGAAGCCTCAATTCAAGTCGAGCAGCAGCTTTTCTACACTCAAAGGGAACCCGGCATCCCATTAACTGAGACTTCCTATGCATAGCTGTAGCCTTTCGTCATACCCAAAGGCTACTTAGTGCCTCCACCAACTGGGAAGCAAGAGTATGAGTCAAAAAGCCCACATACACCTCCCCATATAGAGAATAGAAGTCTTTAATAGGGCTACAAGGGAGAGTGTGGTCAAGGGGCAGTGGGCGAGCTTGGCCTTCGTCGGGAACAGATTGTGCCCATGATTGGGAAAGCTGCTGAGTTCGCTAGATCAAAAAATGACATTAGAAAAGTAAAAAGTCTCATGAGTCGCTGCGGGCTTATTAGGAATTCCTTTGTTAACATGAATCGGCCATTGTCTTTTCGGGTTCCCCCACCCAGGTGGGAAATTACTTACTTAGACTATAGCGACCCTCAGAAGACATACCCACTTCTCCTTAAACGAAAAAGAGGAGCACACCAACTCTATGAAGAATTCCTGGCCTTGTTACAACAATACGCTTCAAATACCCGATTAATGCTGAATTGGGGCAAAGACTAAACCAAACGAGCTCTTTGCGCCCTACGATTGCAACTGTGATGCTTGTTGGGTGGTCCTACTCTTTGAGGAGTATGGGTCGATTTCGCTTGTTTCAAAGTGCACTGCACTGACTAGACAAACTAAACGGCACTAAAGCTTTAACCTACCTCATCCACCGCCCTGACGAAATTAAGTAATTCCAGATCAAGTTCGGATCCGTGGAACTACCAAGGAAGAATTGGGCTTTACTGCGCCAATAGCCATCCTCCACTAGATACATCATTCAGAAATCGGGCAGTAGATCGGTGCGCGCAAACATCTCTTCTCGGACAGAGGGACCGGAAAGACTTCTACAGGCTTTCTTTTGCCCTTCTTTACCTATATGCATGGCTTGGAACTAGATGTAATCGAACTTACACTTTATGAAGGCAACCCAAAGAATAGACTGGTAGGACCCGCGCCTATGGACCGATGTAACCCAACCAGTAACTAGTGCCCCCAATGGACCTCTCCTATGTAACTCCAACTGAAAAGGGGGACGGAATAGAAATAGAAGATTTATTATGGGCTTGATTGATCATACTTGATGACTGATTGATGGATACCTTTGTTATATAGTTCCGATGAACCCCCCTCCTGTCGTCTATAGGGGCTACCTGAAGCTATTCTCCGATCGGTACCTATACCCACTATTCATGAACATAGTCGATGTTAAGGTTACTATAGATGGAAATGCTTCCACCTCAGCCCTTCTTCCCTTAAGGAAGAAGAATTACATTTGCTTCCCCGAAAGCCTAGAAGCAAGAACTCTTATTCGTCTCTTAAGTGAGTGAAGTGACTCTCGGGTGTGGGTCACGAACGGTAGAACAATAACCAAGGAGCTTTTAGCGTCAACACAAGAAGCTGTAAAGACTAGAGAAAAATTTTAGGACTACTTCATTCTCTCCGATGGAGGCAAGGAACTAGTTTGAAGAAATAGGTCCGGATCCCTTCCATTCGCTCATCCATGAACTCTCTCTGAACCAGCTTCTCGTTCTGAGATAGGAGGGGAGGTAGTTTTATCATCAATATTCAACTTCTCCCAGTAAACATACTCTTTTTTCGATAACCCGAGATCCACGAATCGATAAATCCCTTATTAGGCTTATTCAAAAGGAAGTGATACAAGCCAATTTGACTCACCATAGCAATTCAAGTGAAGCCGATTTGACTCAGAAGGAAGTTCTATTTGAATAGAATAAAAGATCTCTTATCTATCACCGGGCCAAGCCTAAAAACAAGAGTTCCAGGGGGCTCAGTAAACCCTATTTGCTAGAGTTTTTAAAGGCCTGAAGGATATATAAAAAGGGAATTCAATTCTTTCCTTTATCAAGGAAGCCAGACCTAATCGCTCTCACGCTTCTAAGTCTTTCTGGCTTGCTTTGGCTTGTCGGATAAGACCGGGTGCTATTAACCCTCTTTATTACAGGTGATAAATTACCTTACCTTTTCATTAGTAAGGAAACTTCGAGCTCATATAAGAATTCCTCCTTCTTACCGTAGAATCTTTCTATCTCAATCTCATCTTTCTCTTTCTAAGCCCTGTGCTCCGAATCCATTTTGCCGATTCACGTCTAAATGAGTTCCCCAGAGGACAGGATCATGATGACCTCTGGCTCTTTGAGCAAGTCCAAGAGCCGCAGACGGAAAGCAAGGAAATGTCACCTACAGAAGGAGGAAAGCACTTCGAAGAAAGACTAGTCCAACTCTTAGATGGACAGATGTCGACACTTGAGTCAAAGTCTTCAACCGACAGTACAAAAAGAACTAATGTCCCTATTGTTATGATCGGAAACAAGATACAAAAATGTATCAGGAAGAAAGGGCCACTACAATCAATGTTTATCAGACTACTCTTTCAAAGTCAACTGCAACAACTACAACTAAAAGAAGAGCAAATCATTTCCCGGGGCGGGGGGATGCATTAAACGGAGAATATGTCGAAACATAAAATTTCAAATGCAGGATAAGATTAAATGAATAACTATAACACAACCGGGCTCGAAGTAATATCACCAGAATATAAGGATATTGGAGGGGCGGAAAAAACAAAAGCCATGGAAAGAAAAAAAAGAAAAGTATATTAGCGAAAGCCGGTCAAAGAATCGATTCTATGCCTGGCCAGAAGACCGATGAGCCTTACCAGACCAGAAGTGAAGCCGCGTACCATAACCTTAGTTAGAACAGTCTATGAGGATTTACAAGTGGTAAAGCAAATGAAGACTTCCGCTATCGAACGAATAGTGGCTTATCACCCATGGAAAGAAAAAGGAATACCACGCGGGGGAATTGAAGGAAAAAGACGGACTCCTCTCCTGGATTGGATCAGTTGCCAACTTTGCTATCAGAGACCCATCCAAACCAAGCAACTCTTCTTGTACGGTCCCACCAACACAAAAATCTTCTCTTTCACTTTCTTTCCAAGGCAATTAGGATTTGCCAGTTCCGGACAGACTTACTTCACTGGCGCACATGATCACTCCGACCTATGGCTTTTCGATGATTTCGATCAGACAGAAGCTGAGAGTGGTGCTCTAGCTCCCACTGAGCTCTCCTCATCGGCTAAAAGTCTACTAAAAATCCTTTCTGGAAAAGAGTGTAGACTTTTCTCCAAGGATGCTAGGATCTTCCACAAAAAAAGGAACGTACCTGTCGTACTCATCGCCAACCAACTACCACTACCACGCTCAATCAATATACCGGAAAGATTTATTCTAATGCATTTTCAACAACACATTCACGAACTCAAAGAGAGCAGGGTGATAGCAACGCTGTGGGCTTGCATCAACAGGAGACTCAAACAACACTTAGATTCTATATTACCCCGGGATACTATACATAACCTAGAGATCTACTAAAATAAATTCTTCATTCAACCCAGAATCGACAGAAGCATAAACGTACTATACTAAAGAAGAAGGACCCCTAGCATTTGTAGTCAAAAACGCTTTCACCGACGAGAATGCCAGAGACTTCGAGATGAGGAGGGAATCGACTAAGACAAAAGGGAGGGGCAAAGAGTAGCTGGGAAAGCGAGAGGATAGTTTTGGCTCGACCAAGCAGTCGTTTCACTCAACTAAACCAGTCTTAGTAGTAGCCTAGCCTAATCTTGAGATTTCCCTTCCCATGGGCTGTAGGAGAGGTTTCTAGCTTTACTTCGACAGAAAGGGGAGAGATCGAAATAATTTAACTAGACCAGATCGACTTCAAAAGGAGGCTGCTCCTGATTCTTTTGCAGCTGCAGGAATATAGGTTACTGCAGAAAAGCAATCAATCCGGTAATGCAGGAAAGGCAAGGAAAGCAGTCCCGGAGTGGAACTGTGAAAGAAAATATCTATCATCAACATCATCACCGGTAGGGAAGGGAGTCATTCAAATAAAGAAGTCACAAAAAGAATAAGGATCCGGATAAAGAGAAGATTCGTCTATCTAAGTTGCTGACGAGCCAGTACTGTTCGTGGGCAAGCAAAGTTTCAACTCGCAATCCATTTCTACAGAACGGAGAAAGGTTATGCAGGCGGGTGTTCATTTGCAGTTGCTGGTCGGGGCCGTGGGGATGGAAAGAAAGATGAATAGTTCGGTTGGCCTTGGCCGGAGATGGAGACACAGGTAGGTAGAGAATACAAATAGACAACTAACTCTAAGCCCCGGGGGAAGCTCGATGCGGGTCTTTGCCTAGCCTTCTCCTCTGCTCTGACTCCGGTTGATGTGCCTTCTCCAGTTTCAATGAAGACAAACTCGTTTAGGGGAATGCTTTCTTCCAGGCGGAAGCCCATTCCTTGTGCTCCAGTCAATTTTTTAAACAAATAAGATTCAAAGAAGGAGATGAAAGAGCGGGAATTTCTTATTGACCAAGGCAGAGGGATTTCCCAGCAGAGAGGGCAGTGACATATAAAGAATATTCCGGGTTAACACACCGCCTCTAGTTCATGGACTGACGCTTATGAGGAGAAAAGGCTGCGAATAGGCCTCCTCTCCACGCGAAAGATCGGGCTAGAGGAGAGCGCTGGAAAGATAGGACTTTCCGAACAAGCCTAAAGCTTGAATGAGACACCGGGCATCTATCTTCTTTTCTTTCACATTTCCCAAAACTCATTCGATTGCTCGTGACGGGATGGAGAAAGATGGGGGTAGGGACTCTTGATGTAAGGTAAGATGCTAGCGGTCTAACTCGGGTAAACAGATGAGCCGGTTATAGTAGGTAGGCTTCTATCCGACAGGGTTTGATGGCTGATATCGGATAGGAAGAGAGAGATGACATTTCTAGTGAACCCAAGAAAGGAATGAATGTCATCGAAGAGGCCAGCGTAAAAGCACAGAAAGGGAAGCGTCCACAAGCTTGATGTTCAAATACTGGTCTTTTTTCCTAGTAGCTAGTTTTTAGTTCCCCTAGTTCAGCTACTCGAGAGCAAATCAATGTTCATAAGGCACGGAGAGATGTTAGGCGAGAAAGAGTCTCAAGTAAGGTTTTCAATCTGATCTGTGGGATGGTTCTAGTTCATAAGTGAAGGAAGAAAGCTAGGCTTCGTCTCTGTCTAAGGCAGGCAGGTGAATCCGTTACTTCAAATAGAATAGAGGTAGCTCACTTCTGTGTTAAAGTGAAAGTTGATAAATCCCTCCATCCGATCCCTATCTTTTATGCCGATCTCAGCAAGCAGTACCGGAAAAAAAGGAGTGAAGGTTAGCAGACTTGGTTGCCTGCCACGGGGCCCCTTTGAAACCAACTAAGTCAAGCTCAATTACACAAAGCTAAAGGAAAAGTGAGAAAAAGAAGAAGGATTAAGTAAGTGTTCAGTGAGCTCGAGATAGCTGCCTGACGAGAGGAAAGGACACCCGGTACAGTCTTTTTTTGCCTCAGCCCCCGCCAAAGCACACCACACCTGAAAAAACTGTACTATAGCTTAGCTTAGACCCGATTTGGTTAAATAAAGAATATCGTAAGAAAACACCTGAGAAGGCGAAATAAATAGAAAGAGCTGACTGAGTGTTGTGTTCATTAATGCCACAAAATCCCATGTCTTTCTTGGTTGGACCAACCCAACCGGTGATTTCCAACAAGTCTCTCTTTTTTTGGGGGGAGCAGAGCACGGTTACAAAGCTTAATATCATGAATGGACAATCGTTAGTTCTCTATATCCAACGTCCAGTGATGTCGAATTTATGCTATCGAAAAGTAAGAAGATGTCTTTCGAGAGTCTGTCAAGTACCTCTTCAACTAGGTCAGATGCGGAAAGCGCTCCACCTGACGGAGATACTTGATAGAATCTCTACTGAATCCACCAAGTGGGTTGGGAGAAGCGGGAGGCAATTACCTCCCGAATGGACGATGCCCGACCTTGTTCGGGCAGTTATTTCCGACGATCGGATTGACAGTCCGGGCTTTCTCACAAATGATTATTATGATGTCATGTTACATGGCCAAAATGCTTGGTTATGCGAAAAGATTTTTGCATTTTTAGATCTCATCAACTATGTCTTATAGTTCCTAAAATGTGAAACAACAGTTTTTCCCTTGCATATCGGTCACT